AGCATTACTATCTTAATTACACAGATTCTTCCATTTATCTCCTGCTCTCGACAGGCAGGAAATAAATCCTTAATCCTCATTTTAAAGCCAATAGAATAAGACTTTCTATAAAATAAAAAATAAATTAATTAAGAAAAACAAGTGAAACTAATGAGTTTATTTCTCAATAATAGAGTAAATTTCTCTTTTTTCTAATTCCTAATAATTCAATTAAAATTCTTTTTTTAAGAACATTAATTAGAGGTATTTTAATTTCACTATGTGCAAACTCCTGAATAGGAGCATGAATAGGCCTAGAAATTAATTTACTTTCTTTTATTCCATTACTTTCTTCAAATAAAAATATATTTTCCACAGAAGCTTCTTTAAAATATTTTTTAATTCAAGCGATTGCATCATCCACTCTTTTATTTTTAATCCTCTTAAAAACTAATATTCATGAAATATTTTACTTAACAAAAATTAGAATATGAAATGATTATATTATAATTCCTCTCTTAATAAAGATTGCAGCCACTCCTTTTCATTGATGACTACCATCAGTAGTTGAAGGACTTTCATGAATTAATTGTCTTATTATCTTATCAATTCAAAAAATTGCTCCATTAATATTAATTTCATATATATTAACTAACAATTTTTTTATCCAAACTGTAATTATTTCATCAGCTTTTATAGGGGCTATTGGTGGATTAAATCAAATTTCTTTACGTAAAATCCTTTCATTTTCATCAATTAATCATATTGGATGAATATTAACAACTATAATTTTAGGTTCTAATCTATGAATAATATATTTTATTATTTACACTATTAACATCATTTCAATTATATCATTAACAACAATAACTAATTTATCTTATATTTCACAATCCTTTAATTCAATAAACAACCAAAAAATTTTTAAATTTATATTATTTATTGCTATATTATCCCTAGGAGGATTACCTCCTTTTCTAGGTTTCTTTCCTAAATGAATTACAATTCAATTTATAGCACAAAATTTAATAATTTTTACATCAATTATTTTAATTATATCATCCTTATTAACACTGTATTATTATATACGAATAATATATACAACATTAATAATTATAAATTCAGAAATTTTATGAACCACTTCAATTTATCCTAAATACATGTATTCAAAAATGATAATATTTTCCCTATCAATCTTATTATTCGGAATATTAATTTGCACATTAATCATAATAATATATTAAAGACTTTAAGTTAAATCAAACTAATATCCTTCAAAGTTATAAATAAAGAAAATTTTATCTTTAAGTCTTAGTATTAAAAATACACCTTTAGAATTGCATTCTAATATCATATTTGAATATAAAACCTGGTAAAAGAGAAATAATATCCCCTAAATAGATTTACAATCTACTACCTATTTAACCTCAGCCATTTTACCAATAAATTTGCTGCAACGATGATTATTCTCAACTAATCACAAAGATATTGGAACATTATATTTTATTTTTGGTGCTTGAGCTGGAATACTTGGAACATCATTAAGAATTTTAATTCGAACTGAATTAGGACAACCAGGCTCTTTGATTGGAGATGATCAAATTTATAATGTTATTGTAACTGCACATGCCTTTATTATAATCTTCTTTATAGTAATACCAATTATAATTGGTGGATTTGGAAATTGACTTGTACCGTTAATATTAGGAGCTCCAGATATAGCTTTTCCACGAATAAATAATATAAGATTTTGACTTCTTCCACCATCTATTTTATTATTATTAATTAGAAGTACTGTAGAAAGTGGAGCAGGAACTGGTTGAACTGTTTATCCACCTTTATCTGCAAGAATTGCTCATGCAGGGCCTGCTGTAGATTTAACAATTTTTTCTTTACATCTTGCAGGTATATCAAGAATTATAGGAGCAGTAAATTTTATTACAACTATAATTAATATAAAACCATTGTATATAAATCAAACCCAAGTTCCTCTTTTCGTTTGATCAGTTGGTATTACAGCACTTTTATTATTACTCTCATTACCAGTTCTTGCTGGAGCAATTACTATATTATTAACTGATCGAAATTTAAATACTTCATTTTTTGATCCTGCAGGAGGAGGAGATCCAATCCTTTATCAACATTTATTTTGATTTTTTGGTCACCCAGAAGTTTATATTTTAATTCTTCCAGGATTTGGAATAATTTCTCATGTTATTTCACATGAAAGAGGAAAAAAAGAATCTTTCGGAAACTATGGTATAATCTGAGCAATATCAGCAATTGGATTTTTAGGTTTTGTTGTTTGAGCACATCATATATTTACAGTAGGAATAGATGTAGATACACGAGCCTACTTTACAGGAGCTACTATAATTATTGCAGTACCAACCGGAATTAAAATTTTTAGTTGACTTGCAACAATATATGGATCTAAAATAATTTACAGTCCAGCATCATTATGAGCATTAGGTTTTATTTTCCTATTTACAGTTGGAGGATTAACAGGTGTTATTTTAGCAAACTCTGCTATTGATATTATTCTTCATGACACTTATTATGTAGTAGCCCATTTTCATTATGTACTTTCTATAGGAGCAGTTTTTGCTATTATAGCAGGATTTGTTCATTGATATCCATTATTTACAGGATTAACTTTAAATCCTAGATGATTAAAAAGTCAATTTTTTACTATATTTATAGGTGTAAACTTAACATTCTTTCCACAACATTTCTTAGGATTAGCAGGTATACCTCGACGATATTCAGATTATCCTGACGCATATACTTCATGAAATATTTTATCATCTATAGGATCAATAATCTCATTTGTTGCAGTAATTATATTCATTTTCATTGTATGAGAAAGAATAAGTTCTAATCGATCAGCCCTATTTTCATCTCAAATAAATAGTTCAATTGAATGAGCTCATAATTTTCCTCCTGCAGAACATACATATAATGAATTAACTCTAATTACTAAATAATTATTCATCTAATATGGCAGAAGTAAGTGCAGTGGATTTAAACTCCATATATAAAGTTTTAAACTTTTTTTAGAACCAAATGGCTACATATGCAAATTTAGGTTTACAAGATAGTGCTTCACCATTAATAGAACAATTAATATATTTTCATGATCATTCAATATTTATTATTATAATAATTGTAACTACAGTAGGTTACATAATTTTATCTTTAATAACAAACAAATTTATTGATCGTCATGTTATAGATGGTCAATATTTAGAAATTCTTTGAACAGTTTTACCAGCTGTAGTTTTAATTTTCATTGCATTACCATCCCTTCGTATTTTATATTTAATTGATGAAAATTCTAATCCTACATTAACTCTAAAAACTATTGGCCATCAATGATATTGAAGTTATGAATATTCAGATTTCAGTGGTGTTGAATTTGATTCTTACATAATTCCACAAAATGAATTAAATTCTTTTAATATTCGATTACTAGAAGTTGATAACCGAACTACTTTACCAATAAATACTTTAACACGAATTTTAATTACATCAGAAGACGTAATTCACTCTTGAACAATCCCAAGTATTGGTATTAAAGCTGATGCTACTCCAGGACGGTTAAATCAAGCAACATTTTGATTTAACCGTCCTGGAGTATTTTATGGACAATGCTCAGAAATTTGTGGTACTAACCATAGATTTATACCTATTATAATTGAAAGAACCTCAACTAACGATTTTTTAAATTGAATTTCAAATATATCTGAATCATCAGATGACTGAAAAGCAAGTAATGGTCTCTTAAACCATATTATAGTAATATAGCAATTACTTCTGATGATATAAGAAGTTAGTTAAACAAATAACATTAGTATGTCATACTAAAATTATTAAAATTTAATACATCTTTATTCCTCAAATAATACCTTTAAATTGATTAATACTATTTTCATTTTTCTCAATTCTATTAATTATATTTAATGTAATAAATTTTTACTCTTCCTTTAATAAAATTTCATCTTTTACCTCACTAAAAAAAATATCTACAACCCTAATTTGAAAATGATAACTAATCTATTTTCAATTTTTGATCCCTCATCCAATATTATAAATTTATCAATTAATTGATTAAGAACCTTTATTGGACTTCTTTCAATTCCAATATCTTTATGATTAATTCCCTCCCGAATAACAATTTTATGAAATTTAATTATTAATAAACTCCATGAAGAATTTAAATTATTAATTGGAAAAAAGAAAATTAATAAAGGCTCAACTTTCATTTTCATTTCAATCTTCTCAATCATTTTATATAACAATTTTATAGGATTATTTCCTTATATTTTTACAAGAACAAGTCATATAACAATAACATTATCTCTTGCTTTACCATTATGACTGAGTTTTATACTTTATGGTTGAATTAATAATTCTAAACATATATTTGCTCATTTAGTACCACAAGGGATTCCTGGGCCTTTAATACCATTTATAGTATGTATTGAAACAATTAGTAATATTATTCGCCCTAGAACATTAGCTATTCGATTAGCAGCTAATATAATTACAGGACACCTTTTAATAACACTTCTAGGAAATACAGGAAGAAATATAATATCATTATTAATACCAATATTAATCTTCACACAAATTTTACTTTTAACATTAGAATCTGCAGTAGCTGTTATTCAATCTTATGTCTTTGCAGTATTAAGAACTTTATATTCTAGAGAAGTTAATTAATAATGTCAATACATACCAATCACCCATATCATTTAGTTACTTATAGTCCATGACCTATTATAGCAGCTTTAAGAATTATAGTAGCAATACTAGGATTTATTAAATTTTCATATGAATTTAATGAAAAATTAATATTTACAGGAATTTTAATTTTAACATTAATTACAATTCAATGATGACGAGATGTAATTCGAGAAAGAACTTATCAAGGATATCATACCAAAGAAGTAACAACAGGATTACGATGAGGAATAATTCTATTTATTGTATCAGAAGTTTTCTTTTTTGTTTCATTCTTTTGAACATTTTATCACAGAAGTCTTGCACCCACTATTGAATTAGGATCTTTTTGACCTCCTTTAGGAATTATTCCTTTTAATGCACTCCAAGTACCTTTATTAAATACAACAGTTTTACTTGCATCAGGTATTACTATTACATGAAGTCATCACGGTTTATTAGAAAATAATTATAATCAAGCAACACAAGGACTAATTTTCACTATTATATTAGGATTATATTTCACAACCCTACAATTATATGAATATTATGAAGCATCCTTTACTATTGCCGACTCAGTATTCGGATCAACTTTTTTTGTAGCAACAGGTTTCCATGGACTTCATGTAATTATCGGTACAACATTCTTAATTACATGTTTATTACGCATATTATCTATACACTTCACCGCTAATCACCATTTTGGTTTTGAAGCAGCAGCCTGATATTGACATTTTGTTGATGTTGTATGACTATTCCTATATATTTCAATTTATTGATGAGGTAGATAAATATTTATTTAATATAAAAAGTATATTTGATTTCCAATCAAAAAGTCTAATTATTTATAGAATAAATAATTCAAATTCTTAGTTTTATATCAATTATTATTATAACAATTTCTTTTATCGTAATAATATTAACCAATTTCCTTTCAAAAAAAAATATTGAAGACCGAGAAAAGAGATCCCCATTTGAATGTGGCTTTGATCCAATTAGATCTTCACGATTACCGTTTTCCTTACGATTCTTTTTGATCGCTATTATTTTCTTAATTTTTGATGTAGAAATTATATTCATCTTACCAATAACTATTATTCCTTTTAGATCAAATATACTAATTTGAACAATCACAAGAATTTTATTTATTTTTATTTTAGTAATAGGTTTATATCATGAGTGAAATCAAGGATCTCTTAAATGGGCTTCCTAATTATTTAGTTAGGGTTGTAGTTAAATATAACATTTGATTTGCATTCAAAAAGTATTGAATTTCTCAATCTTCCTTAATTTAAGTAAGAAACAAATAAATTGTAATCAGTTTCGGCCTGATAATAAGATATAAATATATCCTTATTTTTAGTTGAAACCAAAGAAAGAGGTATATCACTGTTAATGATATAATTGAAACATATTTTCCAATTAAGAAGATGTGTTGTTCGAATAAAAGCTGCTAACTTATTATTCAAATGGTTTAATTCCAGTTACATCTTATATTTATATAGTTTAAAATAAAACATTACATTTTCATTGTAAAAATAAAATTTAAATTTTTATAAATTCATCCAAAGATAAAAATTATCTCAATAACAGCTTCAATGTTATACTCTAATATAAGATATTTGAATAAATAATAAATATAATTAAAATTAAACTAATTAAAAAAACAATTAAATAAGATTTTAAATCATTAGTCTGAAATCACTGATTAACTCTTCTTATTTTTATCAAAACAAAATATAAATTTTGAGCACCAAAATATTCTCTTCATCCTAAATCAATATATTTGATTGAACTTAAACTAATTTTTAAAGGTAATTTATTAATCCCTTTAGTAAAAATTAATGGTATAAATCATATAGATCCGGAAAAAATAATTATACTATAATATTTAAATATATTAAAATAATAATTTAATTTATAATTAAATAAAATTCTTCCTAATCACAACCCTAATAATCTAACAAAAATTGGTATTATTTTTATTATAAAAGGCAAACAAATAAAATAAGGAGTTAAAAAAATTATTCAATTTAATATACTTCCTCCTGCCACCGCAAAAATCATTAATCCTAATATTCCATAAACTATTATTCATCTTTCTTCTCTTAACTTAAATATTGGCACTAAATTAAATTCTCCTCATAAAACATAATAAAATAACCGAAAAGAATAACATACAGTTAACCCAGTTGAAAAAAAATATATAAAATATATAAATATATTCAAATTTCTTATAGAAATCAATTCCAAAATTATATCCTTTGAATAAAAACCAGCTAAAAAAGGTATACCACATAAAGCAAAATTAGAAATTATAAAACAAGCAGAAGTTAAAGGTATAAAAATAGATAAATTTCCTATAAAACGAATGTCTTGAAAATTTTTTACATTATGAATTACCATACCAGCACATATAAATAATAATGCTTTAAATAAAGCATGAGTTAATAAGTGGAAAAAAGCCAAATCAGCAAAACCTATAGATAAAATTCTTATTATTAAACCCAATTGTCTTAAAGTAGATAAAGCAATAATTTTCTTTAAATCATATTCAAAATTAGCACCTAAACCAGATATAAATATTGTTAAAATAGAAATTACTAATAAAAAATTTAATAATCAATTTGGAAAAACTTTACTAAAACGAATTAATAAATATACACCAGCAGTAACTAAAGTTGAAGAATGAACTAAAGCTGATACTGGGGTAGGTGCTGCTATGGCAGCAGGTAATCAAGCTGAAAAAGGAATTTGAGCTCTTTTTGTTATACCTGCTAAAACAACTAAAAATGAAACTAAGCATATATCATAATTATTTATTATACAGTCCAAATAATAAATATAATTTCAACCTCCAAAATTTAATATTCAAGCAATTGCTATTAATAAAGCAACATCTCCTACCCGATTTGATAAAGCAGTTAATATACCAGCATTATAAGATTTTACATTTTGATAATAAATTACTAAACAATAAGATACTAATCCTAATCCATCTCAACCTAATAAAATTCTAATTAGGTTTGGTCTAATAATTAAAAATATTATTGATAAAACAAATATTAAAACCAAAAAAATAAATCGGTTTAATGTAATATCCCCACTTATATAATCTTCACTATATAAAATTACTAAAGATGAAATCAATGTAACAAATCTTATAAATAATAAAGATATTCAATCTAATAATAATGTTATAACAATTGAAATAGAATTTAATCTAACAATTTCCCACTCAATAAAATATACTAAATCATTTATAATAAAAAATATACTAAATATAAATCTAGTTAATGAAAAAAATAAAAGTGAAAAAAATCTAATAAAACATAATGACAAATATATCATAACCTAAGATAACAATTTATATCTATGATACCACAAATCATAATTTTATTTAAACTACTTAAGTAATCTTTAAAATCAAATTAATACAAAATCTCTTTTTAAAATTAATAAATTTAAAGGTAATCAATGTAATATTAATAATAAATATTCACGACAATAACCACTAACTCTACTATAAATACCAGAATAATAAATTCCATGTTGACTATAAGAATATAAATAAAGTGTATAAGCAGCACTAAAAAAAGAAATTAATATAAGGAATAATATTACTATTCATATTCAACCTACTATTCTATTAAATAACCCGATTTCTCCTAATAAATTTAAAGAAGGAGGTGCTGCTATATTACATGAAGAAAGTAAAAATCATCAAAGAGCCATACTAGGTATTAAATTTAATAAACCTTTATTAATTAATAATCTTCGTCTACTTAAACGTTCATAACTAATATTAGCTAAGCAAAATAAACCAGAAGAACATAAACCATGTGCAATTATTAAAACAAAAGTTATATAAAATCCTCATACACTTAAAGTTATTAAACCTCCTACTACCAAACCTATATGAGCAACAGAAGAATATGCAATTAAAGATTTTATATCAACTTGACGTAAACATATTAATCTTACTAAAAAACCCCCTACTAATCTAATAGATAATCAAAATACATTAATCACTACACCAATTTTTATTAAATATTCAAAAACTCGTAATAAACCATATCCCCCTAATTTTAATAAAACACCGGCCAAAATTATTGATCCTGAAATAGGAGCTTCTACATGTGCCCTAGGTAATCATAAATGAACTAAATATATTGGTATTTTAACTAAAAATGCCAAAATTATTCTTAAATATAAATAAAGATTTATAAAATCTCTTAAATATAATAAATTAAAAACTAAACAATTTAAATTATCATAAACATATATAATTCCCAATAATAAAGGTAATGAAGCAAATAAAGTATAAAAAAGTAAATAAATTCCAGCTTGTAATCGTTCAGGTTGATATCCTCAACCAAAAATCAAAAATAAAGTTGGAATTAAACTACCTTCAAAAAAAAAATAAAATGAAATTATATTCAAACTACAAAAAGTACAATATAATATAAATAATAACAATAAAATTATGAATAAAAATAAATTATTATAAAATTTATACCGAATAACTGAATAACTTGCAGTAATTATTAATACACAAATTCAAAATCTTAATAATACTAAACCATAAGATAAATAATCATATCCAAAAATATAACTTAATCCTCTTCAATAAAAAAAATCAACATTTATTAGAAATATTAAAGAAATTAGAAATAATAAATTTTGAATTAATCATCAACTCATATTTATAAAACATAAAGGGGTTAAAAAAATTAAATAAAATATATATATTAACATTGTAATAAACCAAAACTATTAAAATAATCATTTCCGTGAGTACGAATTATAGAAACTAAAATTGATAAACCTAAAGCACCTTCACAAACTACAAAAGATAAAAAAAACATTGTTATATACAATTCACCTCTTATTAATATTACATAATAATACAAAATAATAAATAAAATTAAAACAATAAATTCTAATCTTAATAAAGTTATTAATAAATGCTTCCGTTTAGAAGAAAATACTCATAAACCACAAAAAAATATAAAATGAAATATTATTAACATTAATGTTTTAATAGTTTATTATAAAACATTGGTCTTGTAAACCAAAAATAAGTTATACTTTTAAAACTTCAAAGGAAAGAAATTCTTATCATTAATTTCCAAAACTAATATTTTATTTAAAACTACCCTTTGATATTATATATATATTACTCAGATTAAGAACTACTTTAAGAACCATTTTTCTATTTTTAAATCATCCATTATCAATAGGACTAATTTTATTTTTACAAACAATTTGTATATGTCTTATTAGAGGTCTTATATCTTTAAGATTTTGATTTTCTTATGTATTACTTTTAATTTATTTAGGAGGAATATTAGTTTTATTTATATATGTTACTAGATTAGCTTCAAACGAAATATTTTTCTATTCAAATAAAATTTTATTTACAATTATCTTTTTACCTTTAATTTTTATTTATATATATATTATTCACCCTAATTATCTTAGAAACATATATGAAAATATAGAAAATAGATTAACTTTAAGATTAATTCCCAACAATTTTTTATTAAAAATATATAATCAACCTATTAACATAATTACTATTTTAATTGCATCATATTTATTTCTAACATTAATTGCAGTTGTTAAAATTATTAATATTTACAAAGGACCTTTACGACAAATAAACTAATGTATAAACCTTTACGTAAAATTCATCCATTAATTAAAATTTCTAATAATGCCTTAGTAGATTTACCTACACCTTCAAATATTTCATCCTGATGGAATTTTGGATCTTTATTAGGATTATGTTTAGGTATTCAAATCATAACAGGATTATTTTTAGCTATACATTATTCAGCTCATATTGATTTAGCATTCTCAAGAGTAGCACATATTTGCCGAGATGTAAACTATGGGTGATTGCTACGAACACTCCATGCTAATGGTGCCTCTATATTTTTCATTTGTATTTATATACACATTGGACGTGGAATATACTATGGATCATATAAATATCATTTTACATGAATAACAGGAGTTTTAATTCTATTTTTAGTAATAGCAACAGCATTTATAGGATATGTACTACCTTGAGGTCAAATATCTTTTTGAGGGGCTACAGTAATTACTAATCTATTATCAGCTATTCCTTATTTAGGAATTGAATTAGTACAATGAGTTTGAGGTGGATTTGCAGTTGATAATGCAACATTAAATCGATTCTTTACCTTCCATTTTGTACTACCATTTATTGTTGCAGCAGCAGTCATAATTCATTTATTATTCCTTCATCAAACAGGTTCTAATAACCCATTAGGATTAAATAGTAATATTGATAAAATTCCTTTTCACCCTTATTTTACATTTAAAGATACTTTTGGTTTTATTATTTTATTTATACTTCTATCTATTTTATCTCTAAAAGAACCATATATTTTAGGAGATCCTGATAATTTTACTCCAGCAAATCCTTTAATCACCCCAGTTCATATTCAACCAGAATGATATTTCCTATTTGCTTATGCAATTTTACGATCCATCCCTAATAAGTTAGGAGGTGTAATTGCACTTGTCATATCAATCGCAATCTTATTTTTTATACCTTTAACTATTACAAACTCTCGAGGATTACAATATTATCCTATTAATCAATTTATATTTTGATTAATAGTAATAACTGTAATTCTTTTAACATGAATTGGAGCTCGACCAGTTGAAGACCCTTATATTTTAACAGGTCAGTTACTAACCATTTTATATTTTCTTTATTATATTCTAAATCCATTAATTATCAAAATATGGGATGAAATTCTTTATCAATAAGTTATAAACTTAATAAATAAGCTTATGTCTTGAAATCATAATGAAAGGGTTAAATTCCCTTATTAACTTAATTTTATACTCAACTTAACCTTTAAAAGAAAATTTTAAATCCTAAATAAAAAAATAAAAAATTTAATGATAAAGGTAAAAATCTTTTTCATGCCAAATATATTAATTTATCATAACGATAACGAGGTAAAGTTCCTCGTACTCAAATATATAAGAATGCAATAAAAATCAATTTTAAATAAAAAGTAAAACAATTTAAATTTGACCCAAGGAAAATTACACATATTAATATACTCATAAACAAAATTCTAGAATATTCTCTCAAAAAAATTAAAGCAAATCCACCTCTACCATATTCAACATTAAATCCTGAAACTAATTCAGATTCACCTTCAGCAAAATCAAAAGGACTTCGATTAGTTTCAGCAAGACATGAAACAAATCACACATTACATAATGGTAAACACAAAAATAAAAATCAAATTCCTATTTGAAAATAAAAAAAATCAAGTAATGAATATCTTCCAATTAAAAAAATAAAAGATAATAAAATTAAAGCTAATCTTACTTCATAAGAAATTGTTTGTGCTACCGCACGAAGTCCTCCCAATAAAGCATAATTAGAATTAGATGATCATCCAGCTAGCATAACAGTATAAACACCTATTCTAGTACAAACTAAAAAAAAAAATAAACCCAAATTAAAAGTTAATAAACCTCTTATATATGGTATCAATATTCATAAAATTAAAGATAAAAATAAAGAAAATACAGGACAAACATAATATAATAAATAATTAGAAACTGAAGGATTTATATGTTCCTTACAAAATAATTTAATTGCATCTCTAAAAGGTTGTAAAATACCAATAAATCCAACTTTATTAGGACCTTTACGTAAATGAATATATCCTAATACCTTACGCTCTAATAAAGTAAAAAAAGCCACTCCTACTATAATAAAAATAATTAAAATTAAACCAACCACTATTAATATAATCAATTCCCTATTTAACATTTACTATCTATAATTATTAATTATATTCACAGATTCTAAATCTGTTACACTTACTTCTGCCAAAATAGTTCAATTAATAGTATTCCCTTAAAACAAAAATTATTTAAAATACTTGGTCCTCTCGTACTAAAATATTTAAATTAATTAAAGATAGAAACCAACCTGGCTCACGCCGGTTTAAACTCAGATCATGTAAGATTTTCAAGGTCGAACAGACCTAGTTAATGAACATCTACACCCAAAACTAATCTTAATCCAACATCGAGGTCACAATCTCCTTTCTCAATATGAACTCTCAAAAAGAATTATGCTGTTATCCCTAAGGTAATTTAATCTTTTAATCATTAAATATGGATCAAATAACTAATTATATTATTAAAAATAAAGAAGAGTTAAGTTTATCTTCCAATCACCCCAATTAAATAAATTTTTTAATAATCAAAAATTATACTTTAACTCAATTAATTAATACACTTATTAAAATCTATAGGGTCTTCTCGTCCCTTAATATTATTTAAGTCTTTTTACTTAAAATCTAAATTCAACATAAATTAATATAAAACAGAATTTACCTCATCCAACCATTCATACCAGCCTTCAATTAAAAGACTAATGATTATGCTACCTTTGCACAGTCAATATACTGCGGCCCTTCAAAATTTATTCAGTGGGCAGGCCAAATCTCTTAAATAAATACAAGAAACCATGTTTTTAATAAACAGGTGAGCAAAATTTTTGCCTAATTCTTCATATTAACACATCAATTAATCTAACAAAATAAATTAAAATTTTACTAATTAAATCATATTCTCTAAAATTTCTCAATTAAATCCAATATTTTAATATAAAAATTAAATAAAAATTTAAAATTACTTAAATCAAGAATTAAATCTTAACATCCTTTAATCATTAACAAATTCTAAATTTATAAAATCCTTCCCATATAATATTATTATAATTATATTTTAAAAAGTTTATCCCTCTTAAAATTAAAAACATAAAATATTCAAATAATAAATTATTCAATAAATTGTATTTTCTGAATTAAATTCATTTATTAAAAAACTAGATATCCTTAAAAACGAATAACATTTCATTACCAATTAAAAATTATTAATAATTATACAACAATAACTAATATTTTCAATTAAATCTTTTAAATTCGAGAAAAAAAATTTTATAATCCACTTAAATATACTCTGATACACAAGATACAATAAATAAAATTACCTTTTTATTAATTATAAACATATAATTATAAAATTCCTTTACAGTACTAATTCACTATAGTAAAAATAATCTAATCAATTTATTTTACAATAACTTAAATTTACTTAATTAAAATCAATTAAAACAAAAAACATACTAAAACAATTTTATTAATATCAGATTATATCGAATCGCACGATAAATAATTTCAGTGTAAATGAAAGCCTTTAACTTCAAGTTTAATCTGATTACTTTCTAGGTACATCTTCCGATACACCTACTTTGTTACGACTTATCTCATCTTAATAACGAGAGTGACGGGCGATGTGTGCATATTATAGAGCTATAAATCATTTTAATAATCTTCATAAAATTACATTTAAATCCACCTTCATAATTATATTTCAATAACAATCCATTTAAATAAAATTTATTGTAATCCATTATTCAACTTATATACTATTGCACCTTGACTTGAAATATTAAATATTCTTATATTCAGAAAATTTACCTAAAAGTATATTCTTAAACAGAGGTATACAAAAAAAAACAATATAAGTAAGGTTCAACGTGGATTATCGATTACATAACAGATTCCTCTAAATAGACTATAATACCGCCAAATTCTTTAAGTTTCAAGATCATAACTATTAATACTCCAGCTTACATAAATTTTACAATAAAAATAATAGGGTATCTAATCCTAGTTTATAAATTCAATTTCATAATAATCACACCACATAAATATAATTTAAAATATATTATATATTTCACCTTAAATATATTTCAACTCCTACTTATAAATTTAAATGTTAATTACTTTAAAGCCAATAATGTTTATTTGATTTTGTTGTATAACCGCGGATGCTGGCACAACTTTTACCAAACCTAATAACATTTACCAAATCTAAATCAACTTAATATCAATAATATTATCTACTGCATCAAAATATTTCACCAGCAAATTCCATTAAGAAATTTTAGTTAATACAAAAATTCACATATAGACCAATGTTAAAATAAACAGCTTTAAACAAGAATAAAATTCAAATTTATTAATCTAATTATAAGACACGGAACAAAAAAATTTATAAACATAAAACTAATATAAAAATTTTACTATTTATTTTAAAAACGGTACGATTTTTTTAATTTCATAAATATAATAAACTTTATAATAAAATAAGCAAAAAAAAAAAAAAAAGTTTTCTCACCTCCAAACTTTCTACATAATTAATCTGCCCTCGACAGGCAGGAAATAAATCCTTGGTTTGTCCGTAACCAAAGAGAGTAAATTCAAATCTGCCCTCGACAGGCAGGA